GTGCCTATGATGTAGCACCGGGAGGACTGTTAGCTAGTGTGTATCATCTTACGAGAATAGAGTCTGGGATAGATCAACCAGAAGAGGTATGCATAAAAGTATATGTCCCAAGGAAAAATCCCCAAATTCCTTCTATTTTCTGGGTTTGGAAAAGTGCGGATTTTCAAGAAAGAGAATCTTATGATATGTTAGGAATCTCTTATGACAATCATCCGCGTCTTAAACGTATTTTAATGCCCGAAAGTTGGATAGGATGGCCTTTGCGTAAAGATTATATCGCCCCCAATTTTTATGAGATACAAGATGCTTACTAAATAAAAAAATACGAAACAAATCCTCACTTCTACAATCCAACCCCAGATATTTTCTATTCAAGAAATATCTGTATATTCTCTTATATATCCATATCCAAGAAAGTAATTGAAGTTAAATCGGATAGAAAAATGGGGGTCTCATTCCGATATTTCCTATAAGTATTCTATTATGGATCAAATAGATAACAAAATTCACAATAATAATGCAAGGATTCATTGAGATTCAAAATAGGAACGATACTTTTTTCATGTGAGCCAAGATGCACATCAATATCAATTCATTATCGCTAAAAAGAAAGTAATATAAAACATAAAAGGAGATGAAGAAAATAAAAAGAAATAGGTCGGATTCTCTTTGTAATGGATCTGATATTTTTTTTTAATATTACCACTCCTGAACTTTCCAAGACTAGACTTTTAGGCCTTTCAAGCACAAGCAATAAATGAAAAAAGGAACCATTCGAATTGAAATATTAAGTTAATATTGAGTTAAGATTCTTTGTGGAGCGCGGGGCGGAGGTAGGAAAATAAAAAAAAATTTATATTTTATATACGGTCTGGTCTATACATGAAATATACCTAGAACATACATCTATTTTTTACTCATTTAAATAAAAAAAATAGTCTATTTCCAGGCACCTAGATGGATAAAAAAAGTACGTATCTATTCCCCATTTTATATTATATGGGGAATAGATACTCGTAAAAATTCAGCACGTGTCAGGAACCAGATTTGAACTGGTGACACGAGGATTTTCAGTCCTCTGCTCTACCAGCTGAGCTATCCCGACCATTCTTTTGACATCATCTTAATTTTATGAGATTACTAAAGTATATGTCAATAAGTCTATTTCAACTAAAAAAAAAAAGACGAAAAAAAAAATAGAAAAGAAATATAGAATATATAAGACTTTGTAAGTTTCAGTAGTAGTAATGATTACGTATTGTTAATCATTCACTTGAGGATTCCTTCCTCAAGGATAAGATGCTCATTTGTATGTTTGTACAAAAAAAATGGTATGTGTATCATCTTTCTATATCTTTATATATATTCCAAGCATATTCTAAGACTTGTGTTTGTGATAAGAAAAAGAAAGACAAATTCTAAAATTCTACTCTGATCCATTTGTGAATATACTGAATTAAGACACATAACGAATTCAAAAAAGAAAAACGGATATAGGCAAAAGGGTTACAGAGTTAAGCGTGCCTTTTGGGGATAGAGGGACTTGAACCCTCACGATTTCTTAAGTCGACGGATTTTCCTCTTACTATAAATTTCATTGTTGTCGGTATTGACATGTAGAATGGGACTCTATCTTTATTCTCGTCCGAGTAATCAGTTATTCAAAAGACCTCTCAGATTTTGATGGAGTGACTGATTTGATCAGTGAATATGCAATTCTTTCTTCAACTTGGAATTTTGTTTCACATCTTTGGTTTATAAGGATTCACAAATAGAGATTCGCAGTCTTCAGTAATCAATTGAATATTTAGTCCAAATATGTATATATGTATACATATATCCTTTCTGAAATTTCGATGAAAGGATTCCTTTCCTAACGAGAAATGTCGTTAACTCCATTTGTTAGAACAGCTTCCATTGAGTCTCTGCACCTATCCTTTTTTATTCTCAGTTTGTTTACCTTTCTTTGCTTTCGGAAAACGGGATTTGGCTCAGGATTGCCCATTGTTTATTCCAGGGTTTCTCTGAATTTGAAAATTCTCACTTGGTAAGTTTCCATACCAAGGCTCAATTCAATTAAGTCCGTAGCGTCTACCAATTTCGCCATATCCCCCCTTTTTCTTTAATTTCTTTAAAATTTGGATCTCATTAGGATATAGGATCCTTTCATTTTTTTTTCGAATTTTGTTGGAATTGTTGAATTCATTAGATATAGATTCCGATATTGAATAATGTTTCCGCCTATTTTCTATATTTATATCTTTTCATATTTTTTTTTCATATTTTATTTCATCCCTATCATATCGGATACGCATATTTTGTCGAATCTGAAATGATTCTATTATTTCTATATTCGCAATTCAATATAGATAGATATATACCACATATATCTATTCAAATATTCTCTCCCCCTTTTCAGATTTTTTCATGCAATTTTGAATACTCAAACGGTCGATTTTTTTTAATCAAAATAGATTTTTTTAGAATAACTAATCTAAAT